AAAATGAATATTTGTGAACAATGTGGATATCATTTGAAAATGAGTAGTTCAGATAGAATCGAACTTTCGATTGATCCGGGCACTTGGGATCCTATGGATGAAAACATGGTCTCTACGGACCCGATTGAATTTCATTCGGAGGCAGACCCTTATAAGGATCGTATCGATTTTTATCAAAGAAAGACAGGGTTAACTGAGGCTGTTCAAACAGGCATAGGTCAACTAAATGGTATTCCCGTCGCAATGGGGGTTATGGATTTTAAGTTCATGGGGGGTAGTATGGGATCCGTAGTAGGCGAGAAAATCACCCGTTTGATCGAGTATGCTACTCATAGATCTCTACCTCTTATTATAGTGTGTGCTTCCGGAGGAGCACGTATGCAAGAAGGAAGTTTGAGCTTGATGCAAATGGCTAAAATATCTTCCGCTTCATATAATTATCAATCAAATAAAAAGTTATTCTATGTATCAATCCTTACATCTCCTACAACCGGCGGGGTGACAGCTAGTTTTGGTATGTTGGGAGATATCATTATTGCCGAACCCAATGCCTACATTGCATTTGCGGGTAAAAGAGTAATTGAACAAACATTGAATAAGACAGTACCTGAGGGTTCACAAGCGGCTGAGTATTCATTCCATAAGGGCTTATTCGATTCAATCGTACCCCGTAATCTTTTAAAAGGCGTTCTTAGTGAGTTATTTTATCTCCACGGTTTCTTTCCCTTGAATCAAAATTCAATCAAGTAGAGCATTAAGTTCAGTTATTTTTTTTGTGGCAAACAAGGATTGACTTTATCGAAATCAAAGTAAAAATAAGAAGAATGGAGTTTTCTTTGGTGACAGAAGATCTAATTGTAGGAAGAATTAGACGTTTCGGATAATTACTTTTTCTTTTTACTCCAGATCTCTTTTTTTTTTTTTACTATATTCATGATTAGTAATCCGGAGCTCTCTATCAACAGGATAAAAGAGCGAATTCTTCTTTCCTTTCCGCGAAATTAGTAAAAAAAAAAGAATTTAATGCTCCCCTCTTACATATACGTATATAGAATTTATAATGAAAATCTAGAAAATATAGAATGAAAATCTTGTATATTTATATTTCCCGAGAACCCAAATTTTTACTTAGAAGCCCTGGCGGATCGGATTCTAACGAATCTTTCGGGAATTCATAAGAAACGCTGTCTTTAAGATAAGGACAAGAGAATAAGAATAATAAAAGGCATTATCATACATATATTTCATATAGAAAAGTGAATAGGTACATTTATTTAGTTCTACATTCCTTGCACTTATTCTATACTTAAAATAGTTATTCTATACTTAAAATAGATATACTTATCATAAGATATCTTTATAACAGCTTTATAACAGGTACAAATATTAAATCGAGGTACCCATTCTATGATAACTCTCAACTTACCCTCTATTTTTGTTCCTTTAGTGGGCCTAGTATTTCCGGCAATTGCAATGGTTTCTTTATTTCTTCATGTTCAAAAAAACAAGATTGTCTAGATCGGGTGGGACAAAATCTCATCCATTTTTTTTTTTCAAGACTTGGCTTTGGGTCATAATACAGATATCTATTTAGTAGAATATGGTACAACATAAGGCTTCCCCCGAACACACATGAGAGAGCTGTTATGTATGTATAAACATGATATATGAGTAAGTGCATTCTAACTATTTTAAATCAGCAGATGTCTTAAATAGAAAGTCAATGTATCTATATGTAGGTAGATATCCATAGTGGGATCATCTGAAGAGGATGTTATTATTTTATATCTAACGAATTGGATGAATTACCCCTAATGGTTCACATCATAATAGTGCTAGTTGATGAGAGTTACTTCGGGAACAAAATAAAGTCAAATTCATTTTGGTTATTCTCTCAATTCCAATAAAATGTAAAATGTAACGGGATCTAGTATGAACTGGCGATCAGAACGTATATGGATAGAACTTATAACGGGGTCTCGCAAAATAAGTAATTTCTGCTGGGCCTTTATCCTTTTTTTAGGTTCACTAGGATTCTTATTGGTTGGAATTTCCAGTTATCTTGGTAGGAATTTGATATCCTTATTTCCATCTCAGCAAATAATTTTTTTTCCACAAGGGCTCGTGATGTCTTTCTATGGGATCGCAGGTCTGTTCATTAGCTCCTATTTGTGGTGCACAATTTCGTGGAATGTGGGTAGTGGTTATGATCGATTCGATAGAAAAGGAGGAATAGTGTGTATTTTTCGTTGGGGATTTCCTGGAATAAATCGTCGCATCTTCCTTCGATTCCTTATGAGAGATATCCAGTCGATCAGAATAGAAGTTAAAGAAGGTCTTTATCCTCGTCGTGTCCTTTATATGGAAATCAGAGGACAGGGAGCCATTCCCCTGACTCGTACTGATGAGAATTTGACTCCACGAGAAATTGAACAAAAAGCTGCTGAATTGGCCTATTTCTTGCGCGTACCCATTGAAGTATTTTGAAATGCACTGCAAACTCAGCATGAGGGAAGGGACTAAAGAATCCTCTTTTTTTTTTTATATAAACTTAACTTCAGAACACTCATTCAAACAAAAGAAAAGCAGACGTATACAAAACAACCATAAAACGAAACATTTGTTTTTTGTTTACCAAAGTTCTTTTTTATGCGTATGGAAATCAACTTAATTCTTTCATACTAGTAACAAGTCTAATTCTAATAAGGACGGATTCATCACGTATATCAGAACATTTCAAAATAAAATAAAGAATTCATCTTTTTAGGTCCAATATTTTGAATTGATACATTAGATAGATCATATCTTGTAAATTATCTCTCTTTTCTTTTGTCAATCTTTCTTTTTATCCTTTCTTTTGCCCTTTGATGCCCAAAGGATTGGATCTTTTATAAACTATAACCATTGAATTTTTCTCTTGTTTTGCCACTCATTTTTGATTTCATGATCACATCGATCAATATTCCTCATAAATTTCCCTCAATTATTCCTGGGCTATGGGCAGCCAGTGAAACTGTTTGAAATATTGGATCTAAGGAGAGTTCCTTCGTCTCGAAATCCGAATACTATTCATTACTTAAAGTGTCATTACTTAAAGTGGCTCTTTCAAGCATTCATCGAAAGGATGCAATTCCTTCGAATTTGACCAATTGAGATATCTGGAAACAATATTTTCTTATTTCTTCATTCGGCGTGCGGGCCTTATTCTTATTTCTTTTGTTTCTATTTCTATATTTTTTGTAGATCCAAGGACTGCCCAATTTATTACAAATTTATTACAAATAAAAATAAAAAAAAAAAACAGGGAAGAGAGCCCTAGGTTCGAGACCTTGTTATAGAACTCATGCTTCATAGAAATATCAGATCGGATATAGTCGACGAATGAAATGAGGTGGGTTCATTAACAATTCAAAGATTCAAAATGCCAAAAAAGAAAGCATTCACTCCCCCCCCATATCTTGCATCTATATTATTTTTGCCCTGGTGGATCTCTCTTTCATTTAATAAAAGTCTGGAATCTTGGGTTACTAATTGGTGGAATACTAGACAATCTGAAACTTTTTTGAATGATATTCAAGAAAAGTGCGTTCTAGAAAAATTTATAGAATTAGAAGAACTATTCCTGTTGGACGAAATGATAAAGGAATACCCGGAGACACATATACAAAAGCTTCGTATAGGAATCCACAAAGAAACGATACAATTGGTCAAGATGTACAATGAGGATCATATCCATGCCATTTTGGACTTCTCGACAAATATAATATGTTTCGCTATTCTAAGTGGTTATTCTATTCTGGGTAATGAAGAACTTGTCAGTCTGAATTCTTGGGTTCAGGAATTCCTATATAACTTAAGCGACACAATAAAAGCTTTTTCTATTCTTTTATTAACTGATTTATGCATCGGATTCCACTCGCCCCATGGTTGGGAACTAATGATTGGTTCTGTCTACAAAGATTTTGGATTTTCTCATAACGATCAAATTATATCTGGTCTTGTTTCCACTTTTCCAGTCATTCTAGATACAATTTTTAAATATTGGATCTTCCGTTATTTAAATCGTGTATCTCCGTCACTTGTAGTGATTTATCATTCAATGAATGACTGAAGAATGATCCACTTATATTAATCCAATCATAATGTTTGTTACTTTGTACATAAACAAACCATTCAAAATCTGACTCCCTCTTTAGATTTCTACCCATCGAGGGGATTCCTCCTATATTCCAGTAAAATTATTCCAGTACAGTAGCAGAATCGTGGATAGGGAACTATACTAGCGACCTACCTAATTTATTGTAGAAATTTTCAGGATCAATGATTGGACCATGCAAAATAGAAATACCTTTTCTTGGATAAAGGAACAGATGATTCGATCTATTTCCGTATCGATCATGATAAATGTAATAACTCAGACATCCATTTCAAATGCGTATCCCATTTTTGCACAGCAGGGTTATGAAAATCCACGAGAAGCGACTGGTCGTATTGTATGTGCCAATTGCCATTTAGCTAATAAGCCCGTGGATATTGAAGTTCCACAAGCAGTACTTCCTGATACTGTATTTGAAGCAGTTGTTAGAATCCCTTATGATATGCAACTGAAACAAGTTCTTGCTAATGGCAAAAAGGGGGCTTTGAATGTAGGAGCTGTTCTTATTTTACCTGAGGGATTCGAATTAGCTCCCCCAGATCGTATTTCTCCCAAGATGAAAGAAAAGCTGGGCAATCTATCTTTTCAGAGTTATCGCCCAACTAAAAAAAATATTCTTGTGATAGGTCCTGTTCCTGGTCAGAAATATAGTGAAATCACCTTTCCTATTCTTTCCCCGGACCCCGCTACTAAGAAAGACGTTCACTTCTTAAAATATCCCATATACGTAGGCGGGAACAGGGGAAGGGGTCAGATTTATCCCGATGGGAGCAAGAGTAACAATACCGTCTATAATGCTACAGCAGCCGGTATAGTAAGCAAAGTTGTACGTAAAGAAAAGGGG